CTCACGCTTGGCGCCAATGAGGTTTTTTGAGAAAAAAAAAGACTATGCCTTCGCGATATGAATATTAAGTAATAATAGCATGGCACTTTGAATTCGATATGAGAACTTTTTTTTTTTCAAAAAAAAAATTTGATTATGTATCGAGAGAGTAGTATGAGCTAAAGGATATTTCCAATTTTTTCTTATCTATTGGAAGTCGAGTTTAGCGTCACAAACTTTTTATTTTTATACCGCAGAACCCATAATTTATATTATGGAATAGTATGAAAAAGAATTCTTTTTCTTTACTTTTTATTTGATCCGATCAAAAAGAAACTTTGGGATTGCTGAATCACAAACAAAATAGATAAAATACATTATAAATAAAAATACATTATTATGCAACGGAACCATCATAGTATTTTTTAACTCTTACAAAATGAAGGGTGGTAATTTGATCATTTACCGATCTGGGTTTGATAAATCCTATTTTTTTATTTCTTCAATGGAAGGTTAAGGGTCAATGTTATTGTAGAGCCGTATGCAATGCACAAAAGATGCCCGTACGGTTGTTCAATTCAATTTTTTTCTTGTTATCCTTTATTTTTCTTTTCTCTTCATCATGCAAGATAGAAGAACTTTTTATTCTGTTATATCATCAGGGTAATGATTCATCAACCTGCTACTTCTTTTTATGAAGCACAAACGGGAGAATTTATCCTGGAAGCGGAAGAACTGCTGAAACTGCGCGAAACCCTCACAAGGGTTTATGTACAAAGAACGGGCAAACCTTTATGGGTTGTATCCGAAGACATGGAAAGAGATGCTTTTATGTCAGCAACAGAAGCCCAAGCTTATGGAATTGTTGATCTTGTAGCAGTCTAGCAATTGCTGAAAATAGTATGAATTTCTCGTAAATCCGCGATTTTCGATTTTATCTTAGCTTCTTACCCCGAATTTTATATTGAAAAAATTAAGAATTATCTGGTTAGGATCGATCTAAACCAACCCATTATGTATATGATTCAACATGCCAACTATTAAACAACTTATTAGAAAAACAAGACAGCCAATCAGAAATGTTACGAAATCCCCCGCGCTCGGGGGATGCCCTCAGCGTCGAGGAACATGTACTAGGGTGTATGTGTGACTCGTTAAGATCATGGGCTGGGACAAAAGAAAGAAAACCATTTTTACCGTATCAATGAATAGGATAAAATGGAAGAATTCTATTCACTATCGAAATGAAATCTAAAAAGAAAAATCAAAAAATCTTCCCCTATTGTGTATGAAATTTATGGTTTCTATTGGTGCAAATTCAATCACCTCAATTTAAAATGAGAAAAAATTCCCCATTGGTATCAAACGGTTATCCATTAAGCGGGGAAAATCCTATTTTAAAAACAGAAAGATTATACTCCCACTCTTGCAAGAACGGACTAACAGGGTCAGCTATCCAGTTAACCTTCCTAATTAAATACCGTTACTGTATGGGTAGATCTTATTGTGAAAGATCTATTATTGGATAATTCAGGGGTAGAGTAGAGCTAAAAAAGTGTGAACTGTACAAGTCAAATTATCAATAAGATTGATTAAATCAAATTAAGAGGCTCCGGTGTATAGAGAAGACCTTACCGTTTAAGAAGTAACCATAGAAACGATGGAACCCACTATTTTATCCATTTACTATGTTTTTGATAACTAATAGAATACAATTTCTTTTTTCGAGATGTAAGTGAAATGCCTAGAAAAAAGGAAAATTGTGGTCGGGAAGGTTATAGTAGCCAAAGCCATTGGAATTCCATTTTTATACATCGGAAAATCCGTTTTGTTATTAATAGACTAAGAAAGTGAAAAAGAATAACTGAAAGAAGGAAAATCCATTAGTTATTTGTCAAAATCTCATTTATACAATGACCAGAATTAGACGAGGATATATTGCTCGGAGACGTAGAACAAAAATTCGTTTATTTGCCTCAAGTTTTCGAGGGGCTCATTCAAGACTTACTCGAACTATTACTCAACAGAAAATAAGAGCTTTGGTTTCGGCTCATCGGGATAGAGGTAGGCAAAAGAGAAACTTTCGTCGTTTATGGATCGCTCGCATAAACGGAGTGATTCGCGAAAGGGGAGTATCAAATAGTTATAATAGATTAATACATGATCTGTACAAGAGACGGGTATTTCTTAATCGTAAAATACTTGCGCAAATAGCTATATTAAATAAGAATTGTCTTTATATGATTTCCAACGAGATCATAAAGTAAGTAAATTGAAAGCAATGCATCAAAATAATTTAAAGAGAGTTTCCCGGAGTTCATTCTCCGGGACGGTAAAATAGAAATGAATATGATAAAGGAGTCAAAATGAATGAACACGTTCAATAAAAAAAGATTTCTCAGCTTACCTGATTTTTCTCTTACGAAAGATACGATAATAAAATCTGCATTTTTTTATTTTTTGAACAAAACACCAATCTCTGTTTGAGTTCGGATTAGAATTTTGATTCAATTGAAAAAAA